TTGAATGATAAATCACTACAAGTGACGGAGATAGACGATTTAAATAACGGAAGATCCAATATTTTAAAATTGTATCTAGAACGACTGGAAAAGTGGAAACAAGACCTGATATGATTTGATCATTATGAGAAAATCCAAAATCTTTGTAGACAGAACCAATCATTAGTTCCCAACCATGAGGCGAGTGGAATCCGATACATAAATCAGTTAATAAAAGAATAAAAAAAGCTTTTATTGTGTCGCTTAAGTTATAAAGAATTTCTCGAACCCAAGAATTAAGAATGACAAGTTCTTCATTACCCAGAATGGAATAACCACTTAGAATAGCGAAACAGATTATATTTGTCGAGAAGTGCAAAATGGTATGGATATGACCCTCATTGTGCATCTTGACCAATTGTATAGTTTCGTTGTGGATTCCTATACGAAACTTTGGCATATGGGGTTCAGGGTATTCCTTTATCATTTCGTCCAAACGAAATAGTTCTTCTAATTCTATGAATTTTTCTAGAACGCCATTTTCTTGAATATCGTTCAAAAAAGTTTCGGATCGCTTAGTATTCCAGGAATTAGTAACCCAAGATTCCAGACACTTATTAAACGAGAGAGAGATCCACCAGGGCAAAAACACCATGGATACAAGATATAGAAGGGGGGTGAATGCTTTCTTTTTTTTCTTTTTTGACATTTTATTTTGAATCTGTGCAATTGTTAATAAACCACTGCATTCGTCGACTCTAGCCGATCTGAGATCTCTATGAAACATGAGGTGTAGAACAAGCTATGGATTATTTTTTCGAAAAGTTTCGTTTCGCCAGCAACTCATAACCCAGGAAGAGTTGAGGGAATTTTCGGAAAAATATTGATGTGATGATAAAATCAAAAATGAGTAGCAAAAGAAAAAAGATAAATGGAATGGTTATAGTTATAAGAGATCCAATCATTTGATCATCAAAGGACAAAGGCAAAGCAAAAGAAAGGATAATATAAAAAATGAAAGAAACAAAACATCAATTGAAAAAAAAAGAAAGGAAATTGACTAGATGGGATCCATCTATATCTAACATATCAGTTCAAAATATTCTATTGGACCCTCAAAAACGAATTATGTAGACTGAACTGTTCTAATATACTAATCGAATATACTAAGATATGTGATGAATATATATTTAGTAGTTATTAAATATGAAAGAGTTGATTTACATACGCCTAATATAATACACCTAAAAAACAGGTTTGGTGACCAAAAACCACTTCGTTTTCCTGTTGTTCTATATACGTCGGCTTTTGCTCGAATCCGCGTTCTGAACTTCAGTTAAGTTATAGAAAAAAGAGGATTCTTGAGTTCCTTCCCTAATGATGAGAAAGCATCCATTCTTTCATTTCAAAATACTTCAATCGGTACACGCAAGAAATAGGCCAATTCCGCAGCTTTTTGTTCAATTTCTCGTGGAGTCAAATTCTCATCAGTACGAGTCAAGGGAATGGTCCCTCGGCCTCCGATTTCCATATAAAGGACACGACGGGGAAAAAGACCCTCTTGAACCTCTACTCTAATTGATTGGATATCTCTCATAAAGAATTGAAGGAAGATGCGACGATTTATTCCAGGGAATCCCCAACGAAAAATACACACTATTCCTTCTTTTCTATCGAATCGATCATAACCACTACCCACATTCCACAAAATTGTGCACCACAAATAGGAGCTAATGAACAGACCTGCGATCCCATAAAAAGACATCACGATCCCTTGGGGAAAAAAAAGGATTTGTTGAGACGGAAATAAGGATATCAGATTCCTACCAAGATAACTAGAAGTTCCAACTAATAAAAATCCTAGTGAACCTAAAAAAAGGATACAGGCCCAGCAGAAATTACTTGTTTTTCGAGACCCCGTTTTAAGCTCTATCCATATACGTTCCGAGCGCCAGTTCATATTAGATCCAGTTACATTTTATTGGAATTGAGAGAATAACCCAAATTCTTTTTACTTTCTTTTTTCTTTGTTTCCGAAGTAACTCTCATCAACTAGCACTATTATGATGTGAACCGTTAGGGGTGGTTCATCGAATTGGTTATTAGATATAAAAAAAGCACCCCCCCCTTTACAAGATCCCACTGTGGATATCCACATATATATGGATACATTGACTTTCCATTTCAAACCCGTTTGAAAATAGCTATAATGCGTATATCCATATATCATGTTTTCATGTGCATAACAGCTCTTTCTTTTGTGTTCGGAAAAAAAGTCACACGTTGTACCATATTCTACTAAATGTATATCCGTATTATAATCCAAGTCTAAGTTTTGAAAAAATGGATTTTTGTCCTATTGGATCTAGACAATCTTGTTTTTTTGAACATGAAGAAATAAAGAAGCCATTGCAATTGCCGGAAATACTAGGCCCACTAAGGGCACCAAAATGGAGGGGAAGTCGAGAATTGTCATAGAATGGATACCTCGATTGAATATTTGTACCTGTTCTAAAGATATCTTAGAATATTAGAATAAGTATATCCATTATAAGTATATAATAATAGGTGCAAGGAGTATAGAATTAAGTAAATGTAACTATTCACTTTTATACATGAAATCCATATATATATATTTCTGGATTAATATGATATATATTATGATGTATATGACATATATATTATTATTATGTATATGAAAATCCGCTTTATTATTTTTGTTCTCTTTGTCTTTATCTTCGAATTTTTGAATTTGAATAAAATAAAAAATGAAATTGAAATAAAGAAAAGAGTTTAGTTTCTTAAAAGCGGTCAAAGGCTTCGTTAGAATTTGCCCAAGCAAGGATTCCTAGTGAAAATGGGAGTTCTCGGGAGATATGGATTTCAATTTTTTACTTTTTTTCTATATTTTATTTATTCTATATCTAGAATCTAAATATGTCAGAAGGGAACATGAAATTCTTTTTATTTTTCGAATTTCGAAAAGGCAAAATTCACTATTGAAAATAGAGAGTATTACTGATTAATAATCAGTAATAGAAGTAGCTATAAAATAGATCTAGAGGAAATAAAAAAATAAAAAGTAATTACCCGAGATTTCTGATGCTTTCTATAATTTAATTGATTTTTTTTTATTCCGATAAGAATAAGATAAACTCAATATTTATTCTCTATAAATCATTCAATTTTATGCTCTACATTAAGTTTTGATTCAAGGGAAAAAACCCGTGAAGCTGAAATAACTCACTCAAAATACCTTTTAAAAGATTACGTGGTACGATTGAATCGAATAAGCCCTTATGGAATAAATACTCAGCTACTTGTGAACCCTCAGGTACTGTTTTATTCAATGTTTGTTCAATGACTCTTTTACCCGCAAATGCAATGTAGGCATTCGGTTCGGCAATAATGATATCTCCCAACATACCAAAACTGGCTGTCACTCCACCGGTTGTAGGAGATGTAAGGATTGATACATAGAATAACTTTTTATTTGATTGATAATTATATGAAGCGGAAGATATTTTCGCCATTTGCATCAAGCTCAAACTTCCTTCTTGCATGCGTGCTCCTCCGGAAGCGCACACTATAATAAGAGGAAGAGATCCATTAGTAGCATACTCGACCAAACGGGTGAGTTTCTCGCCGACTGCGGATCCCATGCTGCCTCCCATGAACTGAAAATCCATAACCCCAATTGCTATGGGAATACCGTTTAGTTGACCTATGCCTGTTTGAACAGCTTCAGTTAATCCCGTCTCTCTTTGATAAGAATCAATACGATCCTCGTAGGGTTCCTCCTCCGAATGAAATTCAATGGGGTCTATAGAAACCATGTCTTCATCCATAGGATCCCAAGTGCCCGGATCAATCGAAAGTTCGATTCTATCTGAACTATTCATTTTCAAATGATATCCACATTGTTCACAAATATTTAGTTTTGACCTAAAAAATTTCTTATAATTTAATCCATAACAATTTTCGCATTGAACCCACAAATGCTTGTATTTTTGATTTATATCATTTGTATCGCGATCATTATAGCCTCCTCTGATATTGAAATCGCTTCCATTTGCGCTAGTTTTGATACTGGAACTCCCACCGTGAATACTATTTATGCTTTCACTGAAAATGTAACTATAAAAGTAATTCTTACTGTAATTGTCGCTACCACTGGAAAAGCAACTATCAATATCGATTTCAGAATGAAGATAACTGTCAATGCAACTATTAATGTGATTATTCCAACTATAACTATATTTACTATCATACATGTCGCGATCATAGCAGTGATCATCACCTTTCAACCCAGTATTCCGATAACTAGAATTTAGATAACTATTAAAATCACTTGTTAGTTCACTCGGAAAAGAACGATCGTTGTCAATATCAAAAATCTGATTTTCAATATCTAAATATATGGAATAATTGTCACCATTACTATCCCTAACTAAAAAAGTGTCATCAGAGATGAAACTCCGAACGTCTCTGACACCGAATAAATGATCAACATTAGTGCAACTCGAGCTGTCACTATCATCCCAACTATGAATGTTTTTATCTATATTATTTAGAACGGGGTCTTCACTTCCATTGGTATTTCCAATAGGACCAATGCTGGCCTTACTTAGCCCACACCCGCGCTCTAACTCGTCGTTAGACAACATCGAATTGAACCGCCATTTTTCCATAGAGCCCTCCTGCCCCCCAGTTGAATGAAAATACAATGGATGAATAGTCATTGGATGAATAATCATTTGAATATAAGGATTTCCAAGCATACGGATCCAATTCAGTAGGATCATTAGTTACATAACGAGTGAGTATTGAAAGAAACAGTTCTCTTTTTTGGGAATCAGGGTCTCACTTCACTATATATGATATATGATGGAACCCTTGCTTCAATTAGAAATAATAAAAAAAGGAGGGGGGGGCTTCGCCCGTGCCGTGTACAAATTATCATCAAAAAGAGAAATATTTGTTCTCTTCTATGGGATATGGGATAAAGAATTTCGTAGAAT